TTGGATTATCTATATTTCTGTAGATTAGATATCGTATAAATACTTTTCTATACTCTTAACTTTGATTTTATAATTTAGATTTTATTATCTCAGAAATATTTCAATTTTTTATAAGTTCATTAAACATTAAATAAGTTATATTTAATCAAATAGAGATTAGATTCCCCCCTTTTTTTGTTTGTCCACTACTTTATTTTTGCTGTACGTAATAAATAAAAAAGGAAGTTCTGATACATCTGAAAACCGACACCAAGACTAGGAATTTTTGACGAACAGGATCAAAAATCATTACTCTTTCGACACAAGAAAAGGGGTGTAGAAAATTCCCCTTCTTGTGTCGAAGAATAGGAAGACAAAAAATCCCTCCTTAAATTATTTGTTGCCCGCATTTTTAGTTCCGCGCTTTCTTATGCGACTATCTATCCCAATCTTATTCTATTTGAAATAGAATACGATTTATAATTGAAATCTGGCAATAGTAACATAGTCGTACCAATTTTATTTGGCTAAAAAAAAAAACAAGGAAAGCGGTGGTAAAGTCCAATAAAAAAAAGTCTTCTTCAAAAAAGATCTATCTATAAAAGATCTACCTATATATGTATATGATATAACTAGGAATGCGGTACTTAAGGGATTCCCCGAAGCTCTTAGAAAAAGAGTATAAAAAGGTTTTTAATAATTTAAGTTTTTTTGATGATACATAATCGACAACAATAATTTGTTTCTTTTTACAAACTTGATGGCGAGAAATCGGCGAGTCTAGAAATTAATTTCGGCCAATTGAACCTTCTCGAACTGTTTCTTTTTAAGAACCAAAAAGATTTGTGCCAAAATAACAGATGCCAAGAAGACTAAAAGACCTTGGACACGTAATGGATCTTGAAGTACTATTTCTGCATCTCCCTGACCAAATCCACCCACATTAGGATTACTCGTTAATGGTTGATCAAATCTGATGGATTCACCTTCTGAAACAAGAAGTTCTGGTCCAGGAGGGATAATATCAACCACTTGACCTCCATCCGACGGATCTGTTATGGATATTTCATATCCCCCCTTTTCTTTTCGTATGATTTTACTTACTATACCCGCCCCTGTAGCATTATAAACTGTATTGTTACTCTTGCTTCCGTCGGGATAAATCTGACCCCTTCCCCTATTTCCCCCTACGTACATAGGATATTTTAAGAAGTGAACATCCTTCTTCGTAGCGGGGTCGGGGGAAAGAATAGTAAAGGTGATTTCGCTATATTTCTGACCAGGGACAGGCCCTATAACAAGAATATTTTTTTGATTAGGGCGGTAGCTCTGAAAAGACAAATTTCCTATCTTTTCTTTCATCTTGGGAGAAACACGATCGGAAGGAGCTAATTCAAACCCCTCCGGTAAAATAAGAACAGCCCCCACATTCAAACCCCCTTTCTTACCATTAGCAAGAACTTGTTTCACTTGCTTATCATAAGGAATTCGAACAACTGCTTCAAATACAGTATCAGGAAGTACCGCTTGTGGAACTTCAATATCCACGGGCTTATTAGCTAAATGGCAATTGGCACATACAATACGCCCAGTCGCTTCTCGTGGATTTTCATAACCCTGCTGCGCAAAAATGGGATATGCACTTGAAATGGATGTTCGAGTCATGATATATATCATGAGCGATACGGAAACAGATCGAGTTATCTGTTCCTTTATCCGAGAAAAAGTATTTATAGTTTGCATGGTCTAATCATTGATCCGAAAATTTCTACAATAAATTGGGGTAGGTCGCTCGTATAGTTCCCTATCCACGATTCTGCTATTTACTGGAATCATTTTACTGGAATGCTCTAGGATGAAAAATCCCCCCGGGTAGAAAGTTTTTAATGCTTATGTATAACTACACATTAAGAAACATTATAATTTGATTAGATTAATATCGGTGGATCATTTATCAATCATTCATTGAATGATAAATAACTACAAGTGACGGAGATACACGATTTAAATAACGGAAAATCAAATATTTTAAAATAGTATCGAGAATAACTGGAAAAGTGGAAACAAGACCAGATATGATTTGATCATTATGAACAAATCCAAAATCCTTGTAGACAGAACCAATCATTAGTTCCCAACCGTGGGGTGAATGAAATCCGATACATAAATCCGTTAATAAAAGAATCGAAAAAGCTTTTACTGTATCACTTACGTTATATAGGAATTCCTGAGCCCAAGAGTTAAGAATAACAAGTTCTTCATTACCTAAAATAGAATAACCACTTAGAATAGCAAAACCTATTATATTTGTCGAGAAGTGCAAAATCATATGGATACGATCCTCATTGTGTATCTTGATTAATTGGATCGTTTCTTTGTGGATTCCTATAGGAAGCTTTTGTAGATGTATCTCTGAGTATTCCTTGATCAGTTCGTCCAAGAAGAGGATTTCCTCTAATTCTATGAACTTTTCTAAAATACTTTTTTCTTGAATATCATTCAAAAAGATTTCAGATTTATCAGTATTCGACCAATTAGTAACCCAAGATTCCATATTTTTAGTAAATGAGGAGAGAGAAATCCAACAGGACAAAAACACTATAGATGCAAGATACAAAAGAGGAATGAATGCTTTATTTTTTGCCATTTTTCGTCTGTGAATTATTAATTAACCCACTTCATTCGTCGACTCTATGTGATCGAATATTTCTTTTACCCATGAGTTCTAGACAAGTTATCAAACCTATGAATCTATTTTATTTGGGATTTTGTGTGAATCTAGAAAGAATACAAAAATAGACTAAGACTCCACTTCGAATTCGAATCAAGAAATAATAAAAAATATTGTTTCCAGATCTCTCACTTCATCAAATTCCTTAAAGTGTCTCCTTTCGATGAATGACGGAAAGGAGACACTTTAAGGAATGAATATTATTGATATTTTGAGACGAAATAATTACTTTTCTATCAAAATATTGTATATTTTGAAAAAATTCCAACGATTACCCATAATCCAAGAATAGAATAATTGAGAGAAAGATATTGTGATGATAAAAAAAATGAGTGGTAAAACAAGACATAAATGGGCCAGTTTTCATTATTAAGAAAACCCATTATTGGTTAGTATTAGTAATGGAACACGAAAGAAAGGATAAAATAAATAAAATAAAAAAGGGTCGATTGACAGAAATAATTTACACCATAGGATTTATCCGCATCTAAAGTATCAATTCCAACAAATATTGAAAAAAGATCAATATATTTCTTTCAAAATCGTTTGATATATCCGATGAATGGAATCTAGTAGTTCAATTTGTTACTTGTTTGAATTGAGTTGCATGGATTTGGATACGCATAAAAACCACAAAAGAGGGAGTTTTGTTTTATGGTTGTTCCATATACATCGGCTTTGGCTCGACTGAACGTTTTGATGAAACTTAAGTTAAATTATAGAAAAACAGGATTCTTGCATTTTTTCCCTCCTGCTGAGAAAGCATTCATTCTTCAGCCTCTTTTTATCAAAAGACTTCAATTGGTACGCGCAAAAAATAGCCCAATTCAGCGGCTTTTTGTTCAATTTCTCGTGAAGTAAAATTCTCATCAGTACGGGTCAACGGAATAGCTCCCCGGCCTCTGATGTCCATATAAAGGATACGACGAGCATAAAAACCTTCTTTAACTTCTATTCTAACGGACTGAATATCTTTTATACGGAATCGGAGGAATATGCGACGATTTTTTCCAGGAAATCCCCAACGAAAAATACACATTATTCCTTCCTTTCTATCGAATCGATCATAACCACTACCTACATTCCAGGAAATTGTGCACCATAAATAGGAACTAATAAAGAGACCCGCGATCCCGTAGAAAGACATCACGAGCCCTTGTGGAAAAAAAACAATTTGCTGAGCCGGAACAAAAGTTATCAAATTTCTTCCAATAAAACTGGAAGTTCCAACCAATAAGAATCCTAATGAACCTAAAAAAACGATAAGAGCCCAGCAAAAATTACTTAGTTTTCGAGACCCCGTTATAAGTTCTATCCATATATGTTCTGATCGCCAACTCATACTTGATCCGATTTAATTTTATTGGAATTGAAAGAATACCCCAAATTATTTTGACTCTACTTTTTTTGTTTCCGAAGGAACTCTCATCAAACTAGCACTAGTTCACATCAAACTAGTGCTAGTTGATGTGAACCCTTAGGAGTAATTTTTCAAATTGGTTAGATCTAAACTAATAACATACCCTTGATCCCAATATACATATTGATATACAGATAGATCCACCAACTTTAGGTATCCAACGATCCTGCTCTATTTGAAACTAGCTGGAATTTATTTACCCATAAGATCATTCTCTGCAGGCATAATAGCTTTTTACTTTAGAAATCACATGTCATACCATATTTCCATTTCCCGAAAGAAATAAATATCTGTGTTATGCTAGCAAGTATAAGTTCAAAAAAAACGGATGAGATTGGGTCCCCTCAGATCTAAACAATCTTGTTTTTTTGAACATAAAGAAATAAAGAAGCCATTGCAATTGCCGGAAATACTAGGCCTACTAAAGGCACAAAAATAGAGGGAAAAGTTAAAGTTGTCATAAAAGGGGGTACCTCGATTTACTATTTGCACCTGTTATTTTTTTTTATATCATATTTTATAATAATTATAATTCAAAATTGTAATTATTATGAATTGGTCTTTATTATTAAATTTAATTTATTAATAAATTAAATTTAAGAATTCTTATATTAAGAATTCTTATAGAAGTAATAAATAGATATATATATCTAAGTGAGTATATAGACTAAGTCCAAGGAATGTAGAACTAAATAAATGGATTTATTCATCTTTCTACACGAAAGATACGTATATTATAATCAACTTTAATTATATTATTTTTATTAATTTATTTGTGTTTTGTTCTTGTCTTCTAATTTGAAAAGGTTTCTTACAAATTATCGAAAGATTTGCTAGAATGCGACACAACTAGGATTTTTAGTGAAAATTATATTTTCGGGCGATGCAGAAAGATAAAAAACTATATATCTATCTTTTCTATATTTGATTATCTACATAAGGCGATATTCATTTTATTTGCCTAATTTCACAAAAGGAAGAACTCACGCTTTTTCTTCTTGATAAAGACTTCTTAATTAGTAATCGGAAATCTAGGTAAAAAAAAAGAGTTCTCCGCAACTGTTGCTTCTTTCTACAATTAGATCTTAGGTCACCAACCAAAGAAAATTCCGTTCTTATTTACTTTAATTCCGACAAGCTAACTATTTGTTTGGTTTGCTACAAATAAAATAATTGAACTTAGTACGCTCTACTTGATTGAATTTGAATTCAACGGAAAAAAGGCGTGGAGCTTAAATAACTCACTCAGAACACTTTTTAAAGTATTACGTGGTACGATTAGGTCGAATAAACCTTTCTGGAATAAATATTCAGCCGCTTGTGAACCTTCAGGTACTGTTTTATTCAATGTTTGTTCAATTACTCTTTTACCCGCAAATGCAATGTAGGAATTGGGTTCGGCAATAATGATATCTCCCAACATACCAAAACTAGCTGTTACCCCACCAGTAGTAGGAGATGTAAGGATTGATACATAAAATAACTTTTTATTGGATTGATAATCATATAAGGCAGATGCTATTTTAGCCATTTGCATCAAGCTCAAACTTCCTTCTTGCATGCGCGCCCCCCCCGAAGCGCATACTATAATAAGAGGTATAAGTCGATTGGTAGCGTACTCAATCAAACGAGTGATTTTCTCCCCCACGACGGATCCCATACTACCCCCCATAAACTGAAAATCCATAACCCCAATTGCTACGAGAATACCATTTAGTTGACCTACACCTGTTTGAACAGCCTCAGTTAATCCTGTCTTTCTTTGATACGAATCAATACGATCTTTATAAGGCTCCTCCTCCGAATTAAATCCAATGGGATCCAGAGAGACCATGTCTTCATCCATAGGATCCCAAGTACCGGGATCGATCGAAAGTTCGATTCTTTCTGAACTACTCATTTTCAAATGATATCCACATTGTTCACAAATATTCATTTTTGATTTCAAAAATTTTTTGTAATTTAATCCATAACAATTTTCGCATTGAACCCACAAATGCCTGTATTTTTGAGTTGCATCGAGATCATTAAACCCTTCTCTTAGAGTTAAATCATTACTCTTCGCGCGGGTTCGTAGCCTGGACCTCCCGCTTTCACTACTAGTTCTACGTTTATAAAAAATGCACCTAGAAATGTAACTGTCACTACTATCACTTACAATGGACGTATCCATACAGATTTGATACTGAAGATAACTGTCAATGCAACTATTAATGTGATTATTCCAACTAGATTGAGTATCATACATGTAACAATTGGATAAAGAATCTTCACTCATAGATCCATTATTCATACAACTAGAATTGCGATAATGATAAAAAGAACTCTCTAGTTCACTCATAAAAGAATGGTCGTTATCAATCTCAAAAATATGATTTTCAATATCAAAATAGAAAGAATAACTGTCTCCATTACTATCCCTAACTAAAAAAGTATCATCAGAAAGAAAATTCCAAATGTCTTTGAAGCCGAATAAATGATCGACAGTAGTGTAACTAGAATTGTCACGACTCCTGCAACTATGAATGTTTTTAGCCCTACCTTTTCTATTCGGATCTTCACTTTCACTAGTATTTTCAATAGGACCAAGATTGTCCATTGAGTTCTTTATCCCATACCTACGTTCTAATTTAAACACCATCGAATTAAACCACCATCTTTCCATAGAGTTATCTTGCCCCCTATTTGTTTGCATAAAAATACAATAGATGAATAGTCATTCGAGCCACAATTCTTTAGTTTTATTTATTTCCTATCAGACTAAACATAGAAATTCAATCACTGAAGTGGGAAAAAGGATTCTTTTTTGTTTTGTCGGAATCCGGGGGTAAAACTTCACTATAACTATATATGAATATGATGGATTCTAAATATTTATAAATAAAAAATGGTAAAGAGGGGCTTTTCCTATGTCTTCGTATCGAACAAAAAAAGAACTGTTTTTTCTCTCCTAGAAACATTCGTAAAATCTCGTCTAATAAATAACTAATAACAAGTAATAAATTATGGTTATATTCTAACACGAAACGAAGAGGACAATATAATATACAGGGTGGGTCGAAAGATTTGTGATACTTCGCTTGATTCAGGGAAACTACAGGATATATAAAGAATATACCAATCCTAAGGATCCATAGGTTTAATTGTGGATACAAAACAACAACAGAAACATTTGAGTCTTAGGTTTTGTATTTAAAATCTTGTATATCTAAAGATATATGTATTTATCCAACATATATGCAATAGAATCTTTTTATTCGGCTCAATCCTTTTAGTAAAAGATTGGGCCGAGTTTAATTGCAATTCAATTAAGAGAACGGAGAGTCATTACCTGTTTGTTATTTTTCATCCTTTGGCTCATCCAAAGTAT